AACAATCCCGTCGCCGTCTACCAAAACGACTGGAAATGTTTCAAAAAAAGTGGGCATACGACGTACAAAAAGCTCACGCCCTTCTTTATCTCTAAAGATAGGATGTCCTAACCATCCTACCGCTATTCCATCTCCGTTATCCATTGAGCCTGCCCTAAATAATCCTCCTTTTGCCGGATTATTGCCGATATAATCATAAAAAGCTAATTTTTCAGGAATTTTAGACCAGACTTCTGATAAACTTTGATTTTCGGCTAGCCCGGCGCTAACTCTTCGATATATCTCTTGCTGGAAATAACCCTGATCCCATTGATAACGAGTGGGACCAAACAATTCGATGGGAGTAGTTGCTGAACCATACCACATAGTTCCAGCAACAACAAAAGCTGCAAAAAAGACAGCCGCGATACTACTGGAGAGTACAGTTTCAATATTTCCCATACGTAACCCTTTGTATAGACGTTGTGGCGGTCGAACGCTAAGATGGAATAGACCCGCTAATATGCCCAGTGTACCTGCTGCAATATGATGAGAAGCTATTCCTCCCGGAACAAAAGGATCAAAACCTTCCACGCCCCACGACGGATTTACAGGCTGTACTCTTCCCGTCAGTCCATAAGGATCGGACACCCATATTCCAGGGCCGTACAGACCTGTTACATGAAATGCACCAAAACCAAAGCAAGCCACCCCGGAGAGAAATAAATGAATTCCAAAGATCTTGGGCAAATCCAAAGAGGGTTTTCCTGTACGTTCATCAGAAAATATTTCTAGATCCCAATAAACCCAATGCCAGATAGCTGCCAAAAAGCATAAGCCAGAAAACACAATATGTGCCCCAGCTACACCTTCGTAACTCCAAATCCCCGGATTCGTTACAGTTCCTCCTGTGATACTCCAACCCCCCCACGAATTGGTTATTCCTAAACGAGTCATGAAGGGTATAACGAACATACCCTGTCTCCACATCGGATCAAGAATAGGGTCAGAAGGATCAAAAACTGCTAATTCATACAAAGCCATCGAGCCCGCCCAACCAGCAACCAGAGCTGTATGCATTATATGAACGGAAAGCAACCGGCCGGGATCATTCAATACAACGGTATGAACACGATACCAAGGCAAACCCATGGAAAATACCCCTTTATCGAAGAAAAATAGACACTACGTAACTTTATTGCATTGGAAAGGTTATACTATGACTATCCTATAGACTTCCCCTGTTCAGTAGATTACTTCCTAACAAGGGTTAGGATTCTATATTCTATTCGTAATAATGGAAGAATTCGGTTCGTAAGAACAAAGAGAAGCAGATTTATTCTATACTCGATAAGTACCAATATGCAATGGTGGATTGATACCATTTTCTATGAGTAAATGTGTCCATCCTTCATTTATCATTAGAAGGATCTATTCGTAAAAATTTTCCTTTATTTATTTTGTATTTCTTTCTAAATTTTTCTAATCTAGGGATATAATAAATATGATAAAGTCAATATTATAAAGACAATAAAACCATATTGTTACGTTTCCACATCAAAGTGAAATAGAGTATTTAATTCCTTTTTTCTTTCAATCCATGCCTATTGGTGTTCCAAAAGTACCCTTCCGAAGTCCTGGAGAGGAAGATGCATCTTGGGTTGACGTATAGTGCGACTTGTCAGATATATTGGGTCATATGGAATTTCCCCGTTCTCTCCCCCGACCGAGATATCCTCTGTTTCGCCCAAGAAAGATAAATTGAATCATCGAAAAATTGGAGCGTGAACTGCAATTAAATGCATTATTTGGGGGAATTCATAGAATTATATCAATTAGAATAATTTATGGTTGGCTTTGGCTGGACGAAAAAAATGAGGTATCCAGACTCCGTTTAGAAAAACCCAATTGGTAATATATTTATGATTACTACGTGTATCATAAATGATTATTTGTAAAGTCATAACAACAAGAAATGGTGATGGGAAGATTTGTCCTATATGTGCAAATCAAAATCGGGCGGATCTTTACCCGGAGTAGAGCATAAACCTAAAAAGATGAAAGAGGCCCATTCAGGAACAAGAAAATATCATCGCGATTTGGATTGAATTTCGATGAAAGAATACATCAATGAGAAGTAAATTCGATAAGTTTATTTACCCCTTTTTTTATATTATCAAAGAAGAAATCAAAATGCATCTTTTTTGAAAAATTGAAGAAAAAGTAAGTAGAAAAACTCGAAAAATAAAAGAAAGAGGGCTGGAATCTATACATTGATTCTTTTCTTCGCTATTTTTTTTGAACCGTATGCATCAAAAGGTGCATGTACGGTTCCTAAGGGATACAATTTTACCCTACTCAACCGACTTTATCGAGAAAGATTACTTTTTTTAGGCCAAGAGGTTGATAGCGAGATCTCGAATCAACTTATTGGTCTTATGGTATATCTCAGTATCGAGGATGAGACCAAAGATCTTTATTTGTTTATAAACTCCCCTGGCGGATGGGTAATACCCGGAGTAGCCATTTATGATACTATGCAATTTGTACGACCAGAAGTCCATACAATATGCATGGGATTGGCCGCGTCAATGGGATCTTTTATTCTTGTTGGAGGAGAAATTACCAAACGTCTAGCATTCCCTCACGCTTGGCGCCAATGAAGTTTTTTTATTTGAGAGAAAAAAGAAAACTATGCCTTCGCCATATGAATATTAAGTAATAATAGCATGGCACTTCGAATTCGATATGAATTTTTTTTTTATTTTTTTTTTCAAAAGATTTGATTATGTATCGAGAGAGTAGTATGAGATAAAAGATATTTCCGACTTTCTCTTATCTATCGGAAGTCCAATTCAGCGTCACAAACTTATTTGTTTTCACACCGATGGGCTCTTAACAATATTTAAGTTATAAAAAAAGAGTGCGAAAAAAACCAAATTTTCTTTTTTGGTTAGCTCAAAAAGAAACTTTGGGATTGCTGAATCAAAGACAAAAAAAAGAATCCATTTTAAAATAGAAAGCAGCGGAGCCATCATAGTATTTTTGAACTTCTCCGAAAAAAAAAAGAAGGGTGGCATTTTGATCGTTTACCCATCTGGGGTTGATAGATTCTATTTTTATCTTTCTTGAACGGGAAAGTGGGGGTTAATTTCATTATAGAGCCGTATGCAATGCATAAAAGATAATGCCCGTACGGTTGTTCAATTCTATCCTTTTTCCTATTTTTCTTTATCTTTCTTTTCTGTTTCTTTCATCACACCAGTATAGAACTATTATCAGGGTAATGATCCATCAACCTGCTAGTTCTTTTTATGAAGCACAAACGGGAGAATTTATCCTGGAAGCGGAAGAACTGCTGAAACTACGCGAAACCCTCACAAAGGTTTATGTACAAAGGACGGGCAAACCTTTATGGGTTGTATCTGAAGACATGGAAAGAGATGTTTTTATGTCAGCAACAGAAGCCCGAGCTTATGGAATTGTTGATCTTGTAGCAGTTGAATGAAAAAATGGATTTTGTGCAAATCAGTGATTTGATATTTTATCTATGAGTTGACTATATAAATATTAAATAAAAAAAAATCCGGTTAGGATCAATCTAAACCAGCCCATTATGTATATGACTCAACATGCCAACTATTAAACAACTTATTAGAAATACAAGACAGCCCATTCGAAATGTCACGAAATCCCCCGCTCTTCGGGGGTGCCCTCAGCGTCGAGGAACATGTACTAGGGTGTATGTGCGACTCGTTTAGATCATGAGCTGACACAAAAAAGCCAAGAAAACCGCTTCCAGTATGAATGATCAGTACCAGTGAATAGGATAGAATGGAAGAAGGGACTCCATTCACTATCTAAAAATAAGCAAATCTATCCTTCTATTGTGTAGAAAGTTTATGGTTTCCATTGGTGCAAATCCAATCACCTGAATTTAAGATGAGAAACAATTCTCCATTGGTAGCAAATGGTTATCCATTAAGCGGAAAAATCTTATTGAAATTCAAAAAAAAAAACAGAAAAATGAAGTTATCGCCCGGTCAAGAACGGAGTACGAGGGTCAGCTACCCAGCAAACTTTCATAATTAAATACCGTTACTGTATAGGTGGGTCTCTTTGTGAAAGACCTATTACTGGATAATTCATGGGTAGAGCCAAAGAGTGTGGTGTGAACTATACAAGTTACCAATAACATTGATGAAATATTAAATGAAGCCAAAGGCTCCGGTGTATAGAGAAGACCTCGCCGTTTAAGAAGTAACCATAGAAACGAGGAAACCCACTATTTATTTATTGATTTAATTTCTATTTCTTTTTTTTTGACTAGATTTTTGACACCTAGCAAAAGAAATTTTCCTATTTCTTTCATATTTCGCAGTAAAATACCAAAAAATCGTGGTCGGGAAGGTTATAGTAGCCAAAGCCATTGGAATTTTGATTTTATACATTGGAAAAATCCGTTTGGTTATTAGTTATTAATAGGCCAAGACGGGAAAAATAATAACTGAAAGAAAAAAATCAATTTAGTTATTTGTCAAAATTTTATTTATTCAATGACTAGAGTTAAACGCGGATATATAGCCCGAAAACGTAGAACAAAAATTCGTTTATTTGCATCAAGTTTTCGAGGGTCTCATTCAAGACTTACTCGAACGATTACTCAACAGAAAATAAGAGCTTTGGTTTCAGCTCGTCGGGATAGGGATAAGCAAAAGAGAAATTTTCGTCGTTTGTGGATCACCCGGATAAACGCAGTAATTCGAGAAAAGGGAGTATCCTATAGTTATAGTAAATTAATACATGATTTATATAAGAGGCAGTTGCTTCTTAATCGTAAAATACTGGCACAAATATCTATATCAAATAGGAATTGTCTTTATATGATTTCCAACGAAATCAGAGAAAAAGTGGATTGGAAAGAATACACCGAAATAATTTAAATGGGGTTCCCCGGAGAATGAACTCCGGGAGGGTGGAGTTGGAATCAAAATTACTCTGAGAAATGCGCTTAAACTCTG